CTAAACTTCTCTTAATGTCTCTTTGAGCAAGAGCTAAAGTAGCTCCTAATAGTACCGTTATTACACCTATCAAAGAAATGAGATTCATTATGTAAGGTATGACTGTGAAAAGCGGAAGAAATCGAGCGACAAGAAAAATGCCTGCTGCTACCATAGTAGCAGCATGGATAAGAGCTGAAATAGGAGTAGGCCCCTCCATGGCATCAGGTAACCATACATGAAGGGGAAATTGTGCGGATTTAGCAACTGCACCGACGAATAATAGGGAGGCACACAGAGTAGCAAATAAAGAGTTGACCCCATTATTACGGATCAGGTTATTGAAGATTTCGAACAAATCTCGAAATTCGAAACTCCCTGTTATCCAATAAAAACCTAAGATTCCTAATAATAACCCAAAATCCCCTACACGATTAGTTACAAACGCTTTTTGACAAGCATTTGCGGCAGCCGGTCGTGTGAACCAAAAACCTATTAATAAATACGAACACATTCCCACTAGTTCCCAAAAAATATGAATTTGTATCAAATTGGAACTAGTAACTAATCCCAACATGGAAGTATTGAAAAAAATCATATAAGCAAAAAATCTCAAATATCCTTGATCATGAGACATATAATTGTCACTATAAATAAGAACCATGATTCCAACCGTAGTGATTAGTATTGACATAATAGAAGTAAGTGGATCGATCAAGTAGCCGAACTCTAAGGAAAAATCAGTATTGATGGTCCAAGACCATAGATGTTGATAGATAGAACTGCCATTTATCTGTTGAATAGACAGATCGGACGAAAAAACCATAACTATACTTAGCAATGAAACACTAGGAAAAGTCCACATACGACGCAGATTTTTTGTTGCGGTCGGAACAAGCAGAAGTCCCAACCCTATTGACATAGTAACTGGAAGTAGAGCGAAAGGTATGATCCATGCATATTGATATGTATGTTCCATAAGAAAATCAAACTTTCTTTTTTTATTCTTATTAATTGTTTCCCATTCACCAGCCCTTATTTCTTCCGGAAGGAGCAATAATCAAATAAATAAAAAAAAAATCAAGATATACAAGATATAAAAGAACTCAAATATGATTTTTCATTCTTAATTATTCTGATTCTTTCCAAACTATTGAAAAAAAAAAAAACAAAAAATTCAAATAATCAAGTTACTAGTTAAAAGCTACTACCTAGTTATTAACGAAGATATTTATTAAGATAAAAAATACGAGATTTTCCATTATTCTACTATATACATACGATACGGTGATTTCTATCCATATTTATATCAATATAGTAAGGAAAAAGAATGATACCCAAATTTCAAGTACTTTATTCTGATATGTATCGTAGGATCTGCCAATAACTCGATCCAATAAACCTAGTTTTTTTTTAGTTTCTTCGGAGTCATTAACTAAAACAAATTCTGGAATTGATTGGCTTCTAGTCCAATAAAACAAACTTATGTTTATGTGTTTATGAAAAATGCTAGAATACTTGTCACTTCGCATAGAACTAAAAAGAGAAATTACTCAAATTCCCTTTATTTTATCAAATAATGTATTGTTTAACGGATTAACTACTTTAGATTTAATTTCAATTTAAAGTATGTGGACTCTATCTCCGAGCTTGATCAATTAATAGAAAAAGGTTACATTCATTATTGGTTTCCTAAATTAGGAAAGGGTTCTTAAGCTTTTCGATTTATTAAAAATAACATTTATAATATATATATATATATTATCTAAATAGACTGAGATATGAATTGGAACCTTTTTAATTCTTATCAATGGCATCCGATTCAACGGTAGTAGATCCCGCCCGTAGACATAGATTGAATAAAGATATGAAGCCCCCAATCAGTACAAATTATTCTTTCTTCGAACATTGGATGTAATGGAAATGTGAAAAAAAAAAATTCCCTTGAAAATCACATCGTTTTTTCTTTTTTCTTCTATTTCATTTCTTTTTTTATCCTTAATGATACCATATGCGATGCTGATCTATCTGTATCCATACTCTTCTATGTTATGAAGTAAGCATAAGTATCGGCTATGGAATAAAGATAGATAATGAATAGTTAATAGAAAGAACAATCTATTTTGAATTGAACAATAAATGTCTTTCACGTCCAACTATAAAAATGAGTGACCCTTTTATTTTGAAATGGCGGTTCCAAAGAAACGTACTTCTCTGTCAAAAAAGCATATTCGTAGAAATATTTGGAAAGGAAGGGGATATCAGGCCGCGGCAAAAGCTTTATCTTTAGCTAAATCTATTTCTACCGGGCATTCAAAAAGTTTTTTTGTGCGACAAACAAGTAATAAAGCCTTGGAATGATCTGAATCTGCATCAGCATGACTCGATGAATTGGATGATTAAATTTATAAGATGAAGAATTCACATTAACTAATGTTTTGAACTCATCAATATGAGATAGAACTAGCTGTTGTGGTATGTAGAATATGAAGTATTCTGTATACTAGGTTCTAAAAATGATTTCTTTTTTTGTTTGAAAAAAAAAAAAGAAAGAAAAAGAAGTAGTTAGACACAAAATACAAGGTTTCACCTTTCATTGATTGGTTTTTATAATTCGCGAGATGGGGATTGTAACTTTCCCCATCGATTCATTTTTCACAATAACAAAACTCTTACTTTTTTTCTTAGGAAGGGATTGCCTTATTGGATTATGTATCTCCAATAGTTATACATCATTAAGATTTTTGGAAAATCTGAAACAAGTATGAACGAGGTTAGAGCCCCCTTTTTGTTCCAAAGTAAGGCGGGGGTAAGATTCATAGTCAAAGTCAATGGATTATTGAAACTAATTGATTAAAATATACATTTTAAAACTTTGATTTGTAGCTCTCTGAATCACTACATATCTACAAGGACTCCCTCTTGTTTCGAACAGATAAAAAAAAAAACACAAAATAATAAAACTGCCAGGATCCCATTTAGATCGATATTTATGTACTAAATAATGAGTCAATCTTACGTTACGTAATCCAACCCCAATGGATCCTATCCCATGTTTGAGCTGGAGGATCGATCAATCGATATATCTAGATCCAATATCTAAATTATTTTATCTATTAATATTAGATTTCAAATCTATATATAAAGAGATCTTATCAGTTTAAATTTGATTTTCTAAGTTTTCTAAGTTAAAGTACATACAGTAGAATTCCGATAAAGATTGAAACTCTTTTGTTATACGATATGCCCGGTCCAATACTTAATGGGTTTGGTAAATCCTCACACAAATTATGTTCTGTATACAATGAAGATCCCAATCATTAATACATCTTTGATACCAAACTATCCAAATTTTCATAGAAATCCTTTGGATGTAGTGATGAAGTTGTGATATATAAAAAATCTTGTTTTATTTTGTTCATTGAAAAATGAATCTTTTTCATTTCGGATCTATCAAATCAGATAAATGAGAAATGAATCGTCAAAAAATGAGAAAAAAATTCTTAGTTCTATACCTGGACTCAGGGCATAACCGTCTAGTTCCAACTATTCCAGAAGAACTTATAATACGGAAAAGCCCGCTGTTTAAAACGACCCCCTGCCACGATACTAAGGATTATTGAGCGTTTAAATATTTATTTGAACGGGTCTTTATTCATCGATTCTAACATTTCCTAAAATAGATTGCATTAAATCCCTCAATCTCGACGATTGAACATCATATGGACTATGATTATTTCGATGATGCCGCCATGGTGAAATTGGTAGACACGCTGCTCTTAGGAAGCAGTGCTAGAGCATCTCGGTTCGAGTCCGAGTGGCGGCATCCTCTAAAAAAGGCACAATAGATCCTATAATGAATTCAATTCCGGATTTCCATTCCGTAATTGGGGATACCCCCCTAAAAAAAATTATGATATTTGCCACTTTAGAACATATATTAACTCACATCTCTTTTTCTATCATTTCAATTGTTATTACGATTCATTTGATGACCTTATTAATCCATGAAACCGTAGTACTATTTGATTTGTCAGAAAAAGCCATGATGGCTACCTTTTTCTGTATAACAGGATTATTAGTTACTCGTTGGATTTATTCGAGACATTTGCCGTTAAGCGATTTATATGAATCTTTAATGTTTCTTTCATGGAGTTTCTCCATTATTCATATGTTTCCTAAAAGACGGAACCAGAAAAGTTATTTAAGCGCAATAACCGCGCCAAGTGCTATTTTTACCCAAGGCTTTGCCACTTCGGGTCTTTCAACCGAAATGCATCAATCTTCAATATTAGTACCTGCTCTACAATCCCAGTGGTTAATGATGCACGTAAGTATGATGTTATTGAGTTATGCAGCTCTTTTATGTGGATCGTTATTATCCATAGCTCTTTTAGTCATTACATTTCGAAAAAACCTAGATATTCCTCGCAAAAGCAATCATTTATTAATTGGGTCATTTTCCTTTGTGAATGAAAAAAGAAGCGTTTTACAAAACACTTCTTTTCTTTCATTTAGAAATTATCACAGGTATCAATTAACTCAACAATTAGATCAGTGTAGTTATCGTGTCATTAGTCTAGGGTTTACTTTTTTAACCATAGGTATTCTTTCGGGAGCAGTATGGGCTAATGAGGCATGGGGGTCTTATTGGAATTGGGACCCCAAGGAAACTTGGGCATTTATTACTTGGACCATATTCGCGATTTATTTACACAGTAGAACAAATCAGAGCTTTCAGGGTGTGGATTCGGCAATTGTGGCTTCTATAGGATTTCTTATAATTTGGATATGCTATTTTGGGGTCAATCTATTAGGAATAGGACTACATAGTTATGGTTCATTCACATTAACAACTAATTGAAGAAAGGGCCTGAAGAATACATAGGAACATCGTCCCGTATATTATATAAAGAAGGTTTGTGCAAGTTTTTTCGAACCATTTGAATCAAGTAGTGATTCAAATGGTTCGAAAAAACTTTAGATGTATCTGATTATAATTCACTTCATTTTTTTTTTTC